AAGAGCGGATCTAATTGTATTAGTGTCTATAATTGATTTCTTCTGTGTAATACTAATCGCTAAGGCCTCATTGGTAAGTGCTACAAGATCGGAACCCATGGTTATGGACCCGAATTCATTAGTATGGAACATTTTCTTTTCCAAGTGAAATCCCTTAGTATATGAAAGATTGAAAAAGTGCTTTCGTTGTTGTGGAATAAGAAGCCTTCGTATCTTAATGCATGTATTTAATTTATTCGGAACTATTAGAGCGGGATCCACTTTTTGGGGAATATGAGTCGAAGCAATAACAAGAATATTTCTAGTGGAACATCTTTCACAATCCCTGGATAGATAGTTCACTAATAGACCGAGGGATAAGTAATTCGACTCATTCACATCCAGATCATGAATGTTTGGAATCCATATTATGCAAGGAGACATTGCTTTTGCTAATTCGAATTGAAGGGTGATAGAAAATCGGTCTATTTCCGGCATCATATCCATATTTAGCGCATTCATCAGAGTTAGCAGCTCCGTATCGAGGTCAAGATCGATATCGTCACTAGCATCACTCTCGTCACTATCATCAATAGTGTCACTATCATCAATATCGATATCATCAATAAGAAAACCTTTAGGCTTGTTATCCAGGAACTTGTTCAGAAATACCAAAGGAACATAGGAGTTTGTCGCTAGGTATTTGACCAAATAGGAGCGTCCAGTTCCTATAGAACCTATCACTAAAATACCCCTAGAGGGGGATAGGGCTAAGCGGAGCGAAAAGGGTTTTTCATGAGACGGGAAATGAAAACTATTAGCCCCACACGAGGTTTGTGAATAAGTGATTGTCTGATAATGAGCAAGGAATATCCGTCTTTCTGCTAAACAGGATGTATTGAACTCATAATTCATTAGACACTTTTTATGAATGTCAACTAAATATCGTAAGTAAATTGCTCCCGGGTGTTCAATCATTTGATAACCAGAGTCGTTCTTTGATAAATGATCACTAGATAAATAATCACTATGAGTCAGACTCAATAGAATTTGATCAATCCCTTTTTCTGTCGTTAAGGTGGAGAACTGAACCAAAAATTCTCTTTCTTCATCATCAATCGAATCACTGTTCGCAACCCAGGATTCCATTTTATCATCAATCCAATCACTGTTCACGTTTTTTCTTTTTCTTATCAATGAATAGATCTCTTTACTTGTATGACTTAGATGTCTCGTATTTCTTGAAAAAGTGATTCGATTGGTGGGATTTGGTATGATACTTATGAGATCGATGAAATTGATATTCAAATATTTCTTCTTAGAACGGATTGATTTGACCCCATAAGCGGGATCACCACCCAATAGCATGTTGCCGCCAGAAACAGAACCCCGGATTTCTTCTAGAGAATCTCCTAATTGTTCCAGAGCAACTAGAAAGAGATTCTTTAACCAGAAAGAATTCAGTTCAGATGTAGGATACCTATCCAGAAGTTTTCGCAACTCAATCATGTATGGTGGAATCATCAAAGATTTGACCTTTTCGAACTCTGTCTGTAACTCACTAGAGGCTCGGGAAACAAAGAGAAGATGTGTACGAACGAGATATCCAACAACAAGAAGAAGGAAAAGGATTGAATAGAGGAACTCATGAACCTTTGGCAATCTCAGATGTGTCGATATCAATGGTGACTCATTATTTCGATGAATAATTTCTTCGAACATAAGAAAATTATGTAAACACTTTCTCGAAATTTCGCTTATCAGATTCCATTGTGGAAGACACCCTTTTTTCTGAAGAATTCGCCATGATATATCTGATCCATACATAATATCATGAAAAATGGATACAAATTTTGGACTGTTACTTAGTATGGACAATAGGTCTGAAAAAGTATCTAAAAATAAAAAATTTAGATATTTGTACCCTGCCGAAGTAAGGAACCATGGCATATATGTTTGGAATAGATTCCATTTTGAGAGAGTTGAAAAAGCACTATCTCGTTGAAAGGTTCTATACATCTGCCCTTTCTCAAGGCATTTCTTTAGACAAAGACTCCGTTTTTTCCTATTTTCGGATGGTAAATCTTTCTCAGAACATGGAGTGTGAATCAAACGCATGTTTGAATTGAAATTGAGATACTGATGCAAGTTCTTCCCTTCTGAATCAGATAGATTCAGATCTGAAAGAGGTTGACAATAAGTTCTTTCAAAATGGACTATTTCTCCCTCTGTTAGAGGTGTTCCCGAAATGTCTGCGATCGAATAAAAAGCTCTACGAACGAATGGATCGGATCGAGTTGCAAAATGGAAATATTTGTACAAGTTATACGTTTCGTCACCACTTTGTGGAAAATCCTTAGGTATGAATATGTTAGATACCTGTGACTCGATTGGTGAAATAGTAGCTCTCTCCAAAAAAGCATGTTTTTTTTTACCGCCGCACAAATCAAATATTTTGTTGCGAATGAACAAGATATTGAGGAATTGTCCATACGTAAAATCATAATTATTGATACGGGCC